TCTTTTTTGCAGCTTTTGTTGTTGCTGGAACTATGTGGTATGGTTCTGCAACTACTCCCATCGAATTATTTGGTCCTACTCGTTATCAATGGGATCAGGGATACTTTCAACAAGAAATATATCGAAGAGTTAGTGCTGGACTGGCTGAAAATCAAAGTTTATCAGAAGCTTGGTCTAAAATTCCGGAAAAATTAGCTTTTTATGATTATATTGGTAATAATCCAGCAAAAGGGGGGTTATTCCGAGCGGGTTCAATGGACAATGGGGATGGAATAGCTGTTGGATGGTTAGGACACCCCGTCTTTAGAAATAAAGAAGGGCGTGAACTTTTTGTACGCCGTATGCCTACTTTTTTTGAAACATTTCCGGTTGTTTTGGTAGACGGAGACGGAATTGTTAGAGCCGACGTCCCGTTTAGAAGGGCAGAATCAAAATATAGTGTCGAACAAGTAGGTGTAACTGTTGAGTTTTATGGTGGTGAACTCAATGGAGTGAGTTATAGTGATCCCGCAACTGTGAAAAAATATGCTAGACGGGCTCAATTGGGTGAGATTTTTGAATTAGATCGTGCGACTTTAAAATCCGATGGTGTTTTTCGTAGCAGTCCAAGAGGTTGGTTTACGTTTGGACATGCTTCGTTTGCTCTACTTTTCTTCTTTGGACACATTTGGCATGGTGCTAGAACCCTCTTCAGAGATGTTTTTGCTGGTATTGATCCAGATTTGGATGCTCAAGTGGAGTTTGGGGCATTCCAAAAACTTGGAGATCCAACTACAAAAAGACAAGCAGTCTGATGCAACATTGTTTTTTTTCTTCTAGTTTCTGTTTGCGATTTTATTTAATAGGTAGGGTACTGTAGGAATCTTGATTTAAATCGCTGCCGTTTCTGTGACTCTTTTTCTTTCTTTCTTTATCCAGAGGGGTACTCCCAAGTAAACAAAACAGGTATGAAAGCTATAATTGTAAACCACGATCAAAGTTATGGAAGCATTGGTTTATACATTTCTCTTAGTATCCACTTTAGGGATAATTTTTTTCGCTATTTTTTTTCGGGAACCACCTAAAATTTCAACTAAAAAATGAAATAATTTTGTATTATCTTCATTGACGTAATCAGCCTCCAAATATTTGGAGGCTGATTACGTCAACTAGTCCCCGTGTTCCTCGAATGGATCTCTTAGTTGTTGAGAGGGTTGCCCAAAGGCAGTATATAGAGCATACCCAGTAAAACTTACAAGTAACCCAGATATAAAGATGGCGACTAGGGTTGCTGTTTCCATTATTATAGAATTGAAAGACCACAATGGATCTATGCTAAGATCATTTATTTACAACGGAATGGTATACAAAGTCAACAGATCGTAATGAATACAAAAAAAGATTTATGGCTACACAAACTGTTGAGGATAGTTCTAGATCTGGGCCAAGAAGCACTACTGTAGGGAAGTTATTGAAACCATTGAATTCCGAATATGGTAAAGTAGCTCCTGGATGGGGAACGACCCCTTTGATGGGTGTTGCAATGGCTTTATTTGCGGTATTCCTATCTATTATTTTGGAGATTTATAATTCTTCTGTTCTACTGGATGGAATTTCAGTGAATTAGAATCTTGAAGTTCGAGCTTTTAGCTCGATACAAAAACGTAAAGTATGTAGGTCTAACAATTTTAGCCTATTCTTCTTTGGTAGTTCGACCGCGAAAATTTTTTTCTGCATTGTATATTTCCGGAATATGAGTGTGTGACTTGTTAGAATTGACCCTATGGATAGTACAGAGAATGGGGTCTGTCATCTTTATCAAGATGGTTTTACTTCGTCGGATATTCATTCGAGTATCTGGAGCACGAAATAGATCAAATAGATCACAAAGTATTCGAACTATGATTCATACTTAATACTCAGACCTCGTAGCCGGACTTCTTTCCATTCTATCTTATAAACTTTAATAAATCAAAATATTTTTCTGCTTTTAAACTCTTATTTGGATCAAAGGACAAACGCTTCTTTGTATTTTATGTTTTTAGTCATTATAGCTATTTTTTTGATTGAATAAGTGATGATCCAATGGTTCTCACTCAGTGAACTTTGGACTTTGAAAGTTTCATTGAATTATCGTGGTTCTCGTATGAATCTGAGGTTTCAATTGATTAGTTAAGTAGGGTCTTAACAAGAGAATTCCTATCAATAATAAAGAAAACAACAAGAAATCCCCATCCCCGTTCCATACAAATACCAAATAAAAAAGACAATAAAGATAGGTAATCTAGAAGATTCAAGAGGCCTGTAACGATCAACACAACATAAAGACGAATGAGCTTACTTGATTTTTTGGCATTTAACCACAAAGAAGAGCTTTCGCATTTTGATTCTTTCATATCTTTAACTAATATTGAATGAGAGAGAAGTTTAAAACTTTATATTCCATATCCGTTTCAATCAGTATTTGGGTCTTTTTTTTGTTTGAGCTGTACGAGATGAAATTCTCATATACAGTTCTTGG